ACACATATTACATTTTGACCTTGTTGATTGAGAATCGTATCCGTGGCTACTGCAGTTTTACCGGTCTGCCTGTCCCCAATAATTAATTCTCGCTGACCGCGCCCTATCGGGATCATCGAATCAATAGCAATAAGTCCTGTTTGAAGAGGCTCATATACGGAACGTCTCGAAATAATACCTGGAGCGGGAGATTCAATTAATCGAGATTCAGAAGCTGAAATTTCACCTCGACCGTCAATAGGTTTAGCCAGGGCATTTATAACACGACCCAAATAAGCCTCGCTTACTGGTATCTGAGCAATTTTTCCTGTTGCTTTTACAGAACTTCCCTCTTGTATCATTAAACCATCACCCATTAATACAACACCAACATTATTTGATTCCAAATTAAGAGCAATGCCTATTGTACCCTCTTCAAATTCTACTAATTCGCCTGCCATTACTTCATCAAGACCATAAATACGAGCGATGCCGTCGCCTACTTGAAGTACGGTACCTATATTTACAATCTTTACTTCTCTATTATATTGCTCAATACGTTCACGAATAATATTACTAATTTCGTCGGCTCTAATTGTTACCATGAGTATTTCTTAATTTTTTTTTGGAAGAAAAAAAAATAATGCCTACCGTAAAAGGACTAATCAGTTATTTCTTTCATCGTCCCAAACATCCCAATATTAGCACTAATGGTACGTAAATGTAACTCCTTGTTTAAAGAACTATTCAGGGTTCCTAGAGCTCCTTGTAAAGCTTGTTGAAAAACCCGTTGTCGGACTTGATTAATTGCTCTTTGTTGTTCAAAATGAATGGTTTCATTTTTGTAATTTTCTAATTGTTCCAAAGTCTTATAAGTTGAATTAATCAAATTTAATTTTTCTCGTTCTATCTCCGAGTATCCATTCACTCGAAACTGATCTGCCTCCATTTCGGCTTTCCGGAAGCGGTCCCGGGCTTTTTCCAACCGTTCAATGGCCCCTCCCTGCAGTTCTTCTGAATTTCGAATAGTATTTAAGATCCTCAGTTTTCGATTATCTAATAAATCACTTAATGAAAGTAGATTATCTTTCCATTCATCTCAAAACTTCCATGATCCCTTCCCGAACCAAACATGAATTTTTCGATTCATTTGGCTCTCACACTCAATTACTTCAACTATTTATGTATGGGGGGGGGGATTCCCATATCTTTTTTTTAGTGTAATGAGTCTATCCTCTCCCTATCTTCTCTATTCATATTCCAAAATGAATGTTGCGACTGATCACTAATCCAAGACCAGAATATTCGAAGGACTCTTCTGACAAAACAAAAATCTATAATTGTCAGCAAAGTTGTTTCTTTTTTTCTTAAAATCCAAAGAATTCTTCTTACTTTATACATAGGTCATCGATTCAGCATAAAAAGGGTTGGTTAAAATACCTATTTTTTCCAATATTTTCCAATAAAATTGCCAATACCAATAAAAGGCTCAAATCTTTTTATCGACATGAGTGTTTTATATCGAAAAAAAATTTCCAATTATTCATTTTGAAAACATTTCTATTCTATATTAACATAGTAGTAGAAAGAGTACCGTGCTGTGTCTGAACTTCAAACTTTAGCTTTAACCATGTTAATGGTACCACATTATTGGTTTGGTTGATAGAGAATCAAAATAGATTTACCAATGAATCACGAAATGCTATGGTTCTTAAATATGATTTGAAATTGATTCAGAAGTAATTCGCGGAATCATGCACCCCTTTCAGTCCTAGTTATAACGAAAAAAAAAGTGCAGCTGGTTGGATCCAGCCTATTCTTGAAATAAACAACTCGCACGCACTCCCTTTCCAAAAAAGATCAATACACCAAGCACTACACTTAGATTTATTGGATTTGTTGCTAAAATATCGGTATTAAACCCGAAACTCCCGGCGAATGGCCAGTGAACCAAAGAAACGAAAGAATCGGTTCCATTTTTCATATGATCTCCTCTTTTAGATAGACTAAAAAAAAGCACTGAGTTCCTTTTTTTTGTATCACTTCACCCTTTTTTTTTCTACTTAATACTTATAATATTTATTTAATTGATTTGTTTTTTTTTTTAGTAATTTACCTATTTCGAAAGAGAGTCAAAAATTCTATTTCGAAATCTTTTCTTTCAATTGGAGCTTCCCAATAAGAAGGATACTTATTAGTATTAATTAGTATTAGGGACCTGGTCTCATGTCAATTTCAAAAAAACTCCTTTGTTACAACACTCCTTAAAAAGGGGATTTCCCCTAGACTAAGAAAGGGAAAGAAAAAAGTGAACTGGTATGCTTATGCTAATTCCCCACCCTCAAATCAATTCTTCCAATTGTAGGAGTGAAATCTTGATAGAATTCGAAAAAGGAAGAAAGACAGGTCTATAAATAAGAAAAAAAAATCAGTAATTTTCCTATTTCCTATTTATAGGATTAAACAAAAGGATTCGCAAATAAAAGCGCTAATGCTACAACCAATCCATAAATTGTTAAAGCTTCCATAAAAGCCAGACTAAGCAATAAAGTACCTCGTATTTTTCCCTCCGCCTCGGGCTGTCTCGCGATACCTTCTACAGCTTGGCCCGCAGCAGTACCTTGACCAACTCCAGGTCCAATAGAAGCAAGTCCGACAGCCAACCCGGCAGCAATAACAGAAGCAGCAGAAATCAGTGGATTCATGATAAGTTCCTCGCACTAAAATAAAGAAAAAATAAAGAAATAGTTAATGATACAATTGTCCAATGAATTATTACTTAATTCTTCCATTGCTAAGATTCATCCAGCCGAAGTAACTAAGAACTGCGAATTGAATTAATATTGAATTAATAATATTCCATCAAAACGAAAACTACTTCGATATCTCTTTTTTAGTTCCGATCCACAGGATTTTTGTGAATCCATACGACTTTTGTTCTTCCATTTCTTTTTTCCGAACCCTTTTTTGAATTCTTCGTTCGTTCGTTTCGTTTTCTTTATTTCATCTCTTTATTTTTATTCATTCAATTCCCAGTCAAAGACGAAATCGAAGAATTTCTATTGGAATCCCTATCGAAATTCAAAATAGTAGGGCGAATTAGATATATCTTTAGTTCATCTATAACTAGCAATATCTAATATCACATATACATGTCTTTATTCCGTAACGTAAACCCACTATTCATATCTTAGATTCAAAGTATTCGTATCTTAAAGTTAGATTCAAAGTATTCGTATCTTAAAGTCAATCGTATTCTAAAATCATTTTTCGAAACATCCACAAGAGTTGGCTTCTAGCCATTAAATTCCATATACCTAATTCTGTCCCCCTCATCTACTCACCCCATTTTTTATGAATCTCGTTTTTTGTAAATTCTTCTATTCCTTTTATTTATCATTATCCAACATGGCTACAATCGAAATAGACGAATTCATTAGGTCGAATCATTGCATAGAAATAAATATCATTATTTGATTGAGATAAGCTTGTGCAATTTATTATTTATTATATTAATATTTGATTTTGGCCAATCGTTGAATTGAATAAAATCAACTCAAATGGGAATCATTCTATAAAGATAAAGCATCTTTCTTTTTTTTTTAATCACCCGCCTGTGAAACTATAAGAATTTGATTCAAATTATGACTCTTGATATTTGATATTGGAATTGAATGAACAAAAATGAACAAAACAATATAAAGAGAATATTAATTGGCGGGGAGTATGATATAATAAGAATAAGGCCAAAGAGGAGTTTTAGGAAAAAGATCTTTTAGATCTCTTTCCTTTTTTTACAATTCCGCAATATCGTAATTTTTTTCTATGACTCCTGATCGTATATCCTGTATTTGGAGATTTATGTTTGGATATTTATGTTTCCTAAGTAGATTAGCTTGAGTTACGCATACATTGCCCTGTTCTAAGCTAAAAAAAGACTATTTCGAAAACTAGTCAATGATGGCCCTCCATAGATTCGCCTATATAAGCCGCAGCTAAAGTTGCAAAAATAAGAGCTTGAATACCACTTGTAAATAATCCAAGGAACATGACAGGTATAGGAACCACTAAGGGTACTAAAGAAACAAGAACAACAACTACTAATTCATCGGCTAATATATTCCCGAAAAGTCGAAAACTGAGTGATAAAGGTTTTGTGAAATCTTCTAAAATGTTAATGGGTAAAAGAATTGGAGTTGGTTGAATGTATTTACTGAAATAACCTAATCCTTTTTTGGAAAGACCCGCATAGAAGTATGCTACTGAGGTGAGCAAAGCTAAAGCAACGGTAGTATTTATATCATTCGTGGGTGCGGCTAACTCCCCATGAGGTAACTCTAGGATTTTCCAAGGTAAAAGAGCACCTGACCAATTAGAAACAAAAATAAATAGAAACATAGTTCCAATAAAAGGAACCCATGGATCGTATTCTTCTCCAATCTGAGTTTTGCTCACGTCTCGAATGAATTCAAGAACATATTCGAAGAAATTTTGACCGGCAGTTGGAATGGTTTGTGGATTCCGAACAGCTATAAAGGCTGAACCTAATAAGATAGCAATTACAACCCAAGAAGTAATAAGTACTTGGGCATGGACTTGGAAACCGCCTATTTGCCAATAGAAATGTTGGCCTACTTCCACACCGGAGATATCGTATAACCCCTTTAGTGTGTTGATGGAACATGATATAGCATTCATATTGCCCTCTGACAGAAATAGAACTTTAAAAGGAATTATTTTGATTCAACCATCTTCTTTGCGACTTGTCTACTTAAATTGTATATTTTGAATACTTGCTAATTACACTAGTTTTTGTCTCTTTTCTTTTGTGCGATTCAGGAATAGTAACCAATTCCATAAATCTATGGAGTTACCGAAATAATTTATTTATCTTATTATTAATCAAGGATTTCGTATATAGCTAGAACGACCCTCACAAATTGCGAATACTAATTTGTTAAGAATTAATCGGATTGAAGCTATAGCGTCATCGTTTGCTGGAATCGAAATATCTGCGAGATCAGGGTCACAATTTGTATCGATTAAACAAATTGTTGGAATTCCCAAAGTGATACATTCTCGAAGAGCCGTATATTCCTCTTGCTGATCAACGACGATTACAATATCGGGTACCCTCGTCATATATTTAATCCCGCCCAGATATGTTTGCAGGCGTGATAATTGTCTCTTCAACATAGCGGCATCCCTTTTGGGAAGACGGTTGAGTCTCCCCGTTTTTTGTTCCGTTCTCAAATCCCTGAACTTATGAAGTCTCGTTTCTGTAGTGGACCAATTCGTTAACATACCACCAAGCCATTTTTTATTAACATAATGACACCGAGCCCTTATTGCAGCTCGCGCTACTGAATCAGCTGCTTTATTTTTAGTACCAACAATTAAGAATTGTTTTCCCCTACTCGCTGCATCAAAAACTAAATCACAAGCTTCTGATAAAAAACGAGCAGTTCGAGTCAGATTTGTAATATGAATACCTTTATGTTTTGCAGATATATAAGGTGCCATTCTAGAATTCCATTTCCTAGTACCATGACCAAAATGAATTCCTGCTTCCATCATATCTTCCAAATTGATGTTCCAATATCTTCGTGCCATTTCTCCCCCACTTCCTCTTTTTAAAGAGACGAGGCGCCCTGAAATAAATAATTGTTCCGACGGAACCTTCTCTTCTACCAGAGATTGACCGTTGATACACGATGTAGGCCATTCATTACTTTCTATTCATTATTATCCTTCTTTTCTTACCATTAAGAAATCAAATGATCACAAATAGTTAAAAGAATCTGCTCCTAGGACTCATTAAACCCTCTAAGTCATTGTTCTGATGTATCATGGAAAGTCGTTGAAATGCAAGAGTCAAATAATTCTCTGTGGTGTAAGAAAAGATCTCTCATTTCCCTCCCGAATAAATTCTTTTTTTGTGTTTCCAAAAGAATATTGTTATGCTGCCTTGAACCGTGCACTAATCCTTTGAATCCGGTACCAACAGGTATTATCCCCCCCAGAACAACGTTCTCTTTCAGGCCTTTCAACCAATCGATACGCCCCCGGAGAGCAGCTTTTGCTAAAACTCGAGTGGTTTCTTGAAAACTTGCTTCGGATATAAAACTTTGAGTATTCAGAGATGCTCTCGTTATTCCCAATAAGATAGCTTGATAACGGATCGTTTCTTCCAAAGCGCGCCCCGTTCGTTCCGCTCGTAACAATCCAATCAGTTCGCCGGGTAAAAAAACATTAGACATTCCATCTTCTGAAACCAAGACTTTTGATGTTATTTGACGTACAATAATTTCTATATGCCTATTGTGGATTTGCACCCCCTGCGATCGATAAACCTTTTGGATCTTATTAATCAAAGAGATACGACTTTGCACTATAGTTAGCTCAGCACCAATCAAGAATCCCCACGGAATTCCAAGAATTCTTGTTATACGTGCGTTCCAACCCTCAACTCTCTTTTCTAGGTTCATCGATATTGAATCAATCGAACGCACTTCTAACACTTGTTCTACTTTTGGAAGACCCTGCGTTATATCACCAGATCTCGATTTTTCATATATAAATGTAACTAATGTATCCCCCTCGTAAAGGATTTCTCCATAATGCCGATGAACAGTTGCTCCAGGAGTAGCCAAATAGGGCTTAGCTGATCTTATTACTACAGAGTCAACTTGAACAATTAAAACTTGACCCGATTTTAGGTGGGGTCCATTTTTTGCTATACATACATTTTCACAAATAAGCTGCCCAAGATTCATTATTGTGGACATTTCCTCACAATAATTATGATGGAGAAAATACCAATTCAAAAAAAATGGATTCAAAATAATCTGACTGTCTGGATCAGGATTATAAATTTCCCCGTTTTCATCCATTAAATAATATTTAACTTGAAAAGGCTGTTTTAAATTGTCAAGTTTCAAATATTTAGTTACCGAAATCTGATTATGAGTTATTAAATAGTAAAATGAATAAAAATTCGCAATTTGAAGGACTGTTCCTAAGGGTCCCAACGAATTCTTAATTCGAATTAGAGAATCTTTTTGGATTTTAATTGATTCTTTTATCACATTGTGATATTTTACGTCGTTGAATGGACCCATTCGAAAACAATTAGATGATGACAAAATTATCAAAGATTGGGATTCCTTATTTCTATTCAACAACGTACGAATAGTTCCTTGATTTTGGCTAAGTGATTGTTCAACCCTTGCCTTGAAATAAATGGAATAAAACGGATTGATATTGGTGCGATCTGAACCATTATCAGAGATCAATCCTGAACCTGACGGATCATTCCTTTTTCTGATATACGAAATCCGGGATTTCGCTAAGTTGATTCTTAGGAAATCTCGAATCAGACCATTTATACTTACTTCAACAAAGGAAGCGCAAACCTCTTCGATGGAAGAACTTTTTTTGTCTTGGTCCCAATTCAACACTAAACAAGTCCGAACTAATTGAATACTTGTATCAGAAATTACCCGAGTGGGTTTGCCCTTT